ATTCAAAGTCTCATTTCCTATTTGATACCTCGGAATTCCATATTCGAAGTTGCGATCGGATCTATTCATTAAAAAGAATCGATTCGATACATTTCTTATGCACCCATAGGTGCTATATTGGATTTGAATCAGATTTCGGATCCATCTGTATTGATTGACTGCCTCCATTATGTTGTTGCTAGCAAATACCGCTTTTTTTAGTTTTGGATCTTCCAAATCATTCCCCCAGTAGATCCGGGGCGATTTTTTTCTGATCCTTCGATAAAAAGATTCATTCTCTTCATAAAAAAGAGGAGGTAGAACCAATAAAGATTTCTTTTTCGACTCATCTCTGGAGTTGAATACCTCATTCAAGAATTTTTTTTGATCCAAACCCAACCCGTAGGAATCCATAGAAAAGGCAAATCCCCTATGATACACCAGATCCGGCTCGGTTATTGATAGAGTGAATAGATCTGCCATTTCTTGAAATCTCTCTTCGGATTCAAAATCGCGGTGTAACGTGTATCCCCTTTTGCTCCGGTCATGGAATAGATGAAATAAATCCAAAAATGGATTTTTGTTCAACAAGAAAATCTTATTCAAACTGTCCATATCTGGTTCGTCCTTCGGAACCATATCACATCCCGGATCTGATGAAATAGGATGAATTGAGACGGTATTTTGTAAATACGTAATTATCTTGAATATATCAACCATTTCTTTATTTTCCGATCGCCTGGAAGGGACAAAAGAAACATCTTGTTTTTTCTTCAAAAATTTCTGATCTCTAGTAGACCTCTCGATAGGATTCGAACCCAGATGAAGTTCTGCCCATCTGTCAGAGAAAAAAGAACGAATTGATCTTGTAGGAAATTCTTCGATTTCTTCCGGAAGCAGATGAATAATCATCTGCTTCTCACGTTCCGTGAATAGCCGGGACATTGAGGAAGATCCAAAAAGGCATTTCGGGAATCGATCCGATTCTATCTCTGTGCGTTCCGTTTGAAGAAAGGAAGGATCCCAAAGAATCGATCTTTCTTTTAGTTGCTGAATCTCTGTTTGATCAATCAATGTGTGATATTCTGAATCCTCACTTCTAATGGAATCGAAATGATCTATGGATTGATCAGAAGATCCTTTCCGTTGGCTAGAATCCCTTACTTGAACGAAAATAGATCTTGTGGAATCATATTGAATATTTGACAATACATTCCGTACCTTGCTAAAAAACCGATCTTTGTTTACCAACCACACATTGTCTAACCAAATCAAATTCTCTCTCGATACGTTCCTCAAAAAATCCGATTCGTGCGGATTCTTCCCCCAACTAACGAAGAGATCTTGGCGGAATTGCCACATATGAAATTGAGCACAATTTTGCAAAGAAATACCCCACTTGTTTCTCGAGAAGAGATGGGAAACATGCTCAATATCATTTGATGGAATAGTTGCCCCAGCTCCTTGTTGTTTGAAGAAGCCCTCCCCTTCCATTGGTCTTTTTTCACGAAAAGCAGACATGAGATAACAAATCAAGTCTTTCCCTAAGATTTCGAATAGCTGTCCCGAATTCAAGTTGATTATGTTTCGCTTCTTCCTCGGAGAAAGACGATCAAACAATTCCCAATCATGGTCCTTGCGGATCGGATCATCCGTATAGGATAAAAAAAGAAACTCCAGATATTTGCTATCTTTCTCTTTGAATGAGATCTCAACTCCAGCTACGGTTTCATTAGATATCTTACAACTAGAATCGCTCCTTTTTCCGATCCGGTTCCTCCACCACCGCAAACTCCGGTTAGATTCAGGCATGATACACTTTTTATTTATTGGGAGAACCCAAGTACTCTCTTGCGGATCCATGAAACAACTCTCAGAAATCTTTTTCCCTTTTGGAAGATACAGGAGCGAAACAATCAACCTATTGATATTGGAAGACCAAAAAGATTCTTCCAATGTCTCATTTCTGGGTCCAATGGAATTCATAGGTATAGGAAGAAGCCCCATCAAATAGAGATTTTTTCTTTCGACCATCTTTCGATTGTTAATACGAGATATAAGGACCGCTACTACAAGCAGTACTACACCTTTGATCGTGAAATATCGATTGCTTGTTGAACCCTGTGAATCACGTGAAAGTAGGATACTCCAAATTCGGGGGTCAAAGAGTTTCATAAAACGTTCTTGGTGGAAAAAAATGTGAGTGAAAGACCCCACCGAATCGAATTTGATCCACGAATCTAAGAAATAGTGAGAATTCTTGATCTCTCTCAATATCTCTCTCAATTCGACGATCCAGGATTTGAATTGATGTCGTTTCATTGATTCCTCCTAAAGATTTCATTTCAATTGGAATTTGGTTAGTCACGATGTACGATGATCCCCGTTAAGCATCCATGGCTGAATGGTTAAAGCGCCCAACTCATAATTGGCAAATTCGTAGGTTCAATTCCTGCTGGATGCACGCCAATGGGAACGTTCAATAAGTCTATTGGAATTGGCTCTATTCTCATCATCCATA